CAATGGTTGTAGAGCCTAGCATAGCTAAGTTAAGAGATAATTGAGCATGCCATGACGTTGTTAAGATTTCATAAAGACCCTTATGGCCTTGTCCTGTAAATGGGCCCTTGTGAGCTTCCAAAATATCTTTAAGTCCATGGCCAATACCCCAGTTGGTCCTATACATATGACCCGCGATTAGGAAAAGAATAGCAATAGCTAAATGATGGTGCGCAATATCGGTCAGCCATAGACCACCGGTTACTGGATCGAGTCCTCCGCGAAAAGTAAGAAATTCTGCGTATTTGGACCAATTTAAGGTGAAAAAGGGGGTTGCTCCTTCGGCAAAACTAGGATAAAGTTGAGCCAAAAGGTCACGATTCAAGATAAATTCATGAGGAAGTGGTATCTCTTTAGGATCCACCCCGGCGTCAAGAAATTGGTTAATTGGTAAAGATACATGGATTTGGTGTCCCGCCCAAGAAAGAGACCCAAGTCCTAATAATCCTGCTAAGTGGTGATTCAACATGGATTCTACATCTTGGAACCAGGCCAATTTGGGAGCGGCTTTGTGATAATGGAACCAACCAGCAAAAAGCATTAACGCTGCAAAAATCAATGCACCAATTGCAGTACAATAGAGTTGTAATTCACTAGTTATTCCAGATGCTCGCCAAAGCTGAAAAAACCCAGAGGTTATTTGGATTCCTCGGAAACCCCCGCCTACATCACCATTCAATATTTCTTGCCCTACTATAGGCCAAACTACCTGAGCACTGGGTCCAATGTGAGTAGGATCACTTAACCATGCTTCATAATTGGAAAAGCGGGCACCATGAAAGTACATGCCACTCAACCAAAGAAAGATAATGGAGAGTTGCCCGAAATGAGCACTAAAGACTTTTCGAGAGATCTCTTCCAAATCACCCGTATGACTATCGAAATCGTGAGCATCAGCATGTAGGTTCCAGATCCAAGTGGTAGTATCAGGGCCCTTAGCTAGTGTTCTTGAGAAATGGCCGGGTCTGGCCCATTCTTCAAAAGATGTTTTTACAGGATCCCTATCCACAACAATTTTTACTTCTGGTTCCGGCGAACGAATAATCATTAAGTCCTCCTCTTTCCGGACAAGACATACAAAGAGACCCGCCAACTGTCTTTTTAGTGAATCTTTGAAAGATAGATTTATAAAGATAGATATTATGATTAGTTCTTTTCTTTACTATCTACCGTTCTTCTATTTTTTTAGTTATTCACTGGAGCAATTATATATTGAAGTCAATCGGAGGCAAGTGTTCGGATCTATTATGACATAAAGATTAGGTGCCTAACGGACATTGTTTGTCTTGAAAAACAAATATTTCCCGACGTAAGAAAAAAAATATTTTTGAAATTTAAGAAACTGGTGTATTTTTTTTGAAGGTATAAGCTCCTCTATACATCTACTTTCCTTGAGCATAATATAGGTTTTTTTTATTCTAAATTGCAAGATAACTCATTAGAATTATTAATAAGACAGTCCTGATATATTAGCAATATTTATATTGCCACTATTTTTTCTTTTTATTCACTTTATTACTTCTATTCTAGACCCTATCCCTATGTTTTATTCTTATGAAATATCATATAAAATAGAAGGTAGAAGAAAGGGATATAATGAAATTCTTGATTCGATCTTACGACCTAATTTATTTGATTAATGGATGAACAACCAAACCACCCATTTTATGAAAAATAAGGAGCGTGTTCTTATTCAAATTCAAAGCGCTTCGTAATCTTCAACCAGTTCTGTGCTTCAATATAATTTCCCGGAGTAAGCGCTATAGCTTGTTTCCAATACTCAGCAGCTTGATCAAACCAAGCTTCTGCAATTTCCGAATCACCCTGTAGAATGGCCTGTTCTCCTCGGTCGGAATAGGCAGTTCCTTCCCTTAGAACCGTACTTGAGAGTTTCCTACCTCATACGGCTCATAAATTGCTATCTTAATTTCCCCTATCTTAACTGAATTCGATTTCTCAAAAATCGATCGAATTTTTTTGGGGGTTAAGCAGAAGAAGTTAATTACCTAAGTTTCAAACCCTAATTTTTATCCATAATCAGTTTGATCTTTTTTCCCACCTTCAGAAGAATGAAGCATAGATAGATCTAGAGCCCTCGTTCGAATTTTCTGAAAGGTAACTATCCCGGTTTCATATATGAAATCTCTATAGAATCCTTGAAAAAGACTTTTTCCATAAGAAAGAAAAAAGAACTTACTATCTTTGGGATCTGATACTACACCGCTGCTTAATCCCTTAGTGGATCGGCTCTATTACATAAGCGGATTCCTAAATTTGACCCCATATCATGGGATAGGATAAGTAAGCAGTTTTTTTTAGTTGTATCGACCCAGTCGCTCACTAATTGATCTTTACGGTGCTTTCCCTATCAATTTGAGAACTTTATCCATAGAGTAGTAGTATAGGCGATACTTTCTTCTTTTTTTGATTCTCTTGAAGTGTCCTTCCTTCCTACAGCTGATAGGGAAAAATCGTTGTTTTTACGATCCCTATGTAGAAAGCCCTTTTTTTTCTAGTATTTACTAGAAAATTTGATCCTCTCTTTTTTTCTTTCTATAGTGGAGATAGTCGCACGTAATGACAGATCACGGCCATATTATTAAAAGCTTGCGGTAAGAAGGGGTTTCGTTCTAGTGCCCGGAAATAATATTCCAAAGCCTTTGTATGCTCTCCATTGCTTGTGTGTATAAGTCCTATGTTATAGAGTATATAACTTCGATCATAGGGGTCGATTTCTAGTCGCGTAGCTTCATAATAATTTTGCAAAGCTTCCGCATAATTTCCTTCGGATTGAGCCAACATCCGTTACGGTCGTTCATTCTATTCAAAAAATCTCCGTTCCAAAACCGTACATGAGGTTTTCATCTCATACGGCTCCTCCCTTCGCTACATAGTACTAAGCGAAATAATCTATAGAATCAAAATAGAATTAGTCCCGTCTCATTATGAATCGAAAGGGGCTGGTATTTTTCCAAGAAATCTCTAGCCAACCTTCTCGCAAGAGGTTTTTCTTAATACCAATGAATTTTATTAATGCTAGAAAAAAACAAAAGCTCCAAGAATTTATTTGTTCTCAACGCCCCCTATTTAGAGGAATTAGCCACTTCAACAATCTTTGATGGTTATAGGGGTATCCAAAGTACAAACCTGATGGTTGTTTGTTATCCCAACCATTCTTCCCAACTCTGATACGGATCAGGAAAGGGCTAATTTCTAACAAAGTTTTTCTCTTGTTGATTCCTTTACTATTTCTAGGTGTAGTGCTTTTCTCCTCTATGCTGCCTACTGGTACTAATAGAGTAGAGTTGGCCTGTAATCCATAACCTATCCTGTAGGTATAACCTTTCGCTCAATACTAAAATCTATAATTGAAGCATCTGAGGCCGCATCAATCGAGGATACACGACAGAAGGAATTGTTAGTTCACTTCACCTTCCCGAAGCGTGGGTTTGCTTTACTAATATTGTTCTCTCTATGTGAACCCCCTCTCTTTCTCGGAAGACTAAGGTGTAGGTAGGGCTAAAAAAAAAACAAAAAAAAAAGAGTCAAATCGCACCATCTCTATAATAAGTAAATGCCTTTTTTTCTCCTGAGGTTGTCGGAATTATTCGCAATAAAATATTGGCTACAATTGAGAAGGTCTTATCAATGAAATTTCCATTTGCGCGGGATCTAGGCATAATTCCCAACCCATTCTATATAGAATTGTTTTCATTCCTTCACAAAATAACATAAAAACAAACACATTCGATTCTTATAAATCGATCCACCCGTATGCTCTAAATCCATATGCTTTAAATGGATAAGAGAGATATTTATTTTCCGCGCAGCTCAAATTGTATTCTTTTTATTCTGCTTGGACAAGAGGAGATATGAAATATTTGACTAAGACTGGATTTCATTCCACTTTCCTATTTCTCAACAATAACTTCTCTCATCAGCTATTTCGTGTTTGCAAAGTCATTAATTGTCTCATACCCTATTTTGGATTTCGATAGTATGGTGTAGCGTACCTTATGCAAACGGAATTCTAAGATTTCTTTATTTTATTATGCAATATGAAGAAAAGAAGAATTCTTCCATTCTCTTTTTCTTTGGTTGCGGGAAAACCCAAACTAAAACTTTTATAGGCAGCACAATTCCTGGTAAAAAAACCTGGGATCCTTCCACTTACAGCAAAAGTAATTTTTCCAATAGAACTACGGAACCCCCAAGTGGTTGCGGTTGTACCTGTACTGCAGGAATAAGAAAACTCGCTATTCACTCAGTTTATTTTCCATAATAAGATTATTGTAGGAGAGATGGCCGAGCGGTTGAAGGCGTAGCATTGGAACTGCTATGTAGACTTTTGTTTACCGAGGGTTCGAATCCCTCTCTTTCCGTTTTTCTTAATTTATCAACGTTAACGAGCACAATATAGCAAATCAAATAACAATTTATTCCAACAATAATATCTAATATCTTATTTAATAGAAATTTTCTATAGCAAATTACTGTCGGATGTAAAATATACATATAGGAAAAAAAAGATCCTAGGGTTAATCCATTTTTGCTAGTTGAGTGGGAAAATACGAATTCGTGGTCTTACGAATTAGTGGTCTTAGGTCGAGTTAGTTCGGGGGAAGGGTAAGGGGAAGAAAATTCTATGAACCTTTCTTTTTTTCGTTAAGTTCAAGTCTGACGAGAGTAATATTCTACAACTAACAACTCATTTATTTTGAGACCAACCCACTTCCTATCTAGAATTTTATTTACTAGTCCTTTATATTCTAATGTGTCAATCGCCAAATGCTTTGGCAATTTCCCTGGGTCAGATGAAGCAATATAATTTTGAACCAGACCTTTTGATCTTTGGTTATCTTTCGTAGTAATAATATCTTGGGGTTTGCAACGAAAACTCGGTATATTGACTATACGACCATTAACTAAAATATGTCTATGGTTTACTAATTGGCGGGCCCCAGGAATGGTTGAGGCCATACCCAATCGAAAAAGGATATTATCCAAACGCATTTCAAGTAATTGTAGTAAAACCTGGCCTGTTGACCTTTTTGCTTTTCCAGCGATATGTACATATCTAAGTAATTGTCGTTCTGTCAGACCGTAATGAAAACGCAATTTCTGTTTTTCTTGAAGACGAATACGATATTGCTCCTTTTTACCAGAATGGAATTTTTTTTTCAGATTACTTCCGGATTTAGGTGTTTTTCTAGTGAGTCCTGGTAAAGCTCCCAGACGGCGTATTTTTTTTAAACGAGGTCCTCGATAACGGGACATGAAGACTCCTTTTTATTTTATTGAAATTTCATTTTACACAATTAATTTCATTGTATTTACATTACAGAATACATCGAAATTAAAACTGAATTAAACTACAGGATAAACAGAGTAAAATCAACTAAAGTACCACAAAAAATAGAATTTCATCAAAATCTTTATTTTTTGTATATATATTATTTATTTTATTGTTTTGTATCTAGCAAAATTGTAAGGTAGAAAACATAAAAGATCCTGGATTCTCCATTTAATTCGGAAAAAAAAAGATATTTTTGTTCGTAGAACATCGATAGAGAAAAAAAGCCGACTATCGGATTTGAACCGATGACCCTCGCATTACAAATGCGATGCTCTAACCTCTGAGCTAAGTGGGCTTACATAGCAGAAATAGTGTAACAAATAGAAATAGGTATAGTATAGGAAATCCGTAAAATATCAGATCTTAGTTATTAATCTTAGCTATTAACTAGATTCTAAATTTTAAGTTCTACATTAATCTTATAAAAAAAACTAAAACTTCTTAAAGATAAAGTTACCTTGATATGCTTAACTAGAAGATATCTTTAAATAAAATTAAAAAATGTATTGAATTTTCTTTTTATTTCTCTAATTCGCAAATCCATTTTTCTATATAGAATAAAATTTGATTTCAGATATTTTCAATTTGATATGGCTCCGACGAATAATCTAATACATAGAAAAGAATAATATATATATGAAAGCTATAGCTATAATAAAGAGAAAATACGACTTTATTGGCATTTTAATTCGATCATTATCGACTTTTTTTTGAGATATTTTTTTATTTGTTAATAATTTGAGAATTCCTATTTCACTAAGGGGAACATAGAGTCATAGCAAATAAAATAGCTAATTATGATTAGAAAAAAAAGAATAAATATCAAGCGTTATAGTATTATTTCAAATACTCTAAAAAAGTAATACAGTAGGGGGGGGGGAGATAAAAACTTTAGGATATATTGATTCGGATTGAATTGGAAATACCTCAACGATACAATCAATTCAATTCTGAATTGCAATAAGCAAGTGGGGTCTCTCAAATAGAGTCGAACTGCTAGACTACGTCGAGTGATGAATTCAATAGATTCAAAACAAAACTAAGAGATGGATGAAATTACACAAGGAATCCTTGTCTCAAAGAAGAGGAAAATGGGGATATGGCGAAATCGGTAGACGCTACGGACTTGATTGTATTGAGCCTTGGTATGGAAACCTGCTAAGTGGTAACTTCCAAATTCAGAGAAACCCTGGAATTAAAAAAGGGCAATCCTGAGCCAAATCCGTGTTTTGAGAAAACCAGGAGGTTCTCGAACTAGAATACAAAGGAAAAGGATAGGTGCAGAGACTCAATGGAAGCTGTTCTAACGAATCGAGTTAATTACGTTGTGTTGTTAGTGGAACTCCTTCTAAATTTGAAGGAAGGGCTTTATACATCTAATAAAGTGGATTAAGCGGACGAGGACAAAGAGAGAGTCCCATTCTACATGTCAATACTGACAACAATGAAATTTCTAGTAAAAGGAAAATCCGTCGACTTTATAAGTCGTGAGGGTTCAAGTCCCTCTATCCCCAAACCCTCTTTTATTCGTTAACTATAGTATTTATCCTCTTTTTTACTTTTTATCAATTTAAGATTCATTAGCTTTCTCATTCTACCCTTTCCCAAAGGAGTGCAAAGAGAACTCAATGGATCTTATCCTAGAGTCGATTTCTTTTTTTATTCGAGTATCGGAAAGGAATCCCGTTAAAATTTGAAATTTTAAATAGTTTATTTAATTGATTTTTTAATCCCTTTAATTGACATAGATACAACTCCTCTACTAGGATGATGCACAAGAAAAGGTCAGGATAGCTCAGTTGGTAGAGCAGAGGACTGAAAATCCTCGTGTCACCAGTTCAAATCTGGTTCCTGGCAGAGAAAAAAAAGATCTACCGAATAGGTATTGATACAAATACCTCGAGATGGATTGGGATACAATACATATTTGTTCATAATATAAATAGAGTATAGTATGATTTAGTCATCTAAGTGGATAAGTCTATAATCTAGAAGCATTTCTTTTTCTTTTTAGAAAATGGTAAAAATTTAATATATCTTTTCTTTATGGTACAGAAGGCGGTGAGATTAGGCTCTCCTTTATTTTTTGCATTTCTTAATTTTGT